CATAAAGTGGCTGAGAAAATAGGCGGTGAATTGTAAATTCATAAACAAGCTGAAATGCTTCTTTATTAGGCTTTATAGTATATAAATACATTGGATTGCAAGTCTAAAGATGTGTAAAACACTAAGGCTTAAGATTTAAAATGCTTTTTATTTTAAGCTTTGAAGGCTTCTAGTTTATTTAACTTAAAATCTTAAAAAAATAAAAAATAGTAATGGTAAAAAAAGTGTGAAAAAGTTAAAAAAAATAAAAAAATTAGTTGGTAAAGAAGGAATTATATCTAATTTTTTGTTGATAGTTATAGTGGGATTAATTAGTAGTAAAAAAAAAATAATAATACGGAGGTAAAAATATAAAGTTACAAGGGCAGAGGAGAGTAAAAAAATTAAAGTAAAAAACAATTTATTGTTAATTAAGAGTTGAATTAATATTCATTTGGGGATAAATCCAGCAAAAGGAGGTAAACCTCCTAAGGAGAGTAAGTTAAGGGGAATGAGTAAAATATTAATGGAATTTTTTTTATTGAATTTTATTAAGTCTGATAAGGTAAAAGTTTGAAATATATTAAAAAGAATTATAATAGATGAAGAAATAATAGAATCAAAAAGAAAGTAAATAGTTCAAAACATATCATTAATTGTAATACTAATTAATATTCATGATATATGGTTGATTGAAGAAAAAGCTATTATTTTTTGCAGGTGTATTATATTTAATCCTCCTAAAGCTCCAACAATTGCGGAAAGGATTGCTGAGAAAGAAATAATTTGTGTTATAGGGGAATAAATTACAAGGTAAGAAATAAGAACTATCGGCCCGATTTTTTGTAAAGTTATAAGAAGAATTGCTTGTGGTCAAGTTAAACCTCTTATTACTTGGGGGAATCAAAAATGGAAAGGGGCTCTGCCTAATTTTAAGAGAAGAGATGTTAAAAGAATAAGTGTTCTTGTTTGAGAGAAAGACAAAAATATACAGCTTGCTATGACAAATATAGTAGATCCTAGAGCCTGTATTAGAAAATATTTTAAAGCACTTTCAGAAAAATAAGAATTTATTTTAATTGTGATGAGTGGGATAAAAGATATTATGTTTAATTCCAATCCAACTCAAACCCCAAATCAAGTGGAAGAGGAAATTGAAAGAAAAATACCTAATATAAGAGTAGAAAAAAATAAAATATAAGAAAGTGGAAAGACCATTAGAAAGAGAAGAGAGTAGACTTTCATTTACAGGGTATGAACCTATTAGCTTAGAATTAGCTTATCTTTCGAAAATATTGTAAATTATAATATACATATAATTAATAATTGTTTTATTAACAAATTAAGAATATATTATATTATAAATAAATGATAAAATATTATGATATTAAGAAATTAAAATAAAGTTGTTTGCTTAAAAGAATATTATATTATATATTGTATAAAATTATTTATAAATAAATAAAATAGTATTAATTAATGGTTTGTAAATAGGTTGAACTATTAATTTATGTAAATAATATTTGTGTTAGAGGGAATAAATAAGAGTGAATAACAAATTATTGTGAGTTTAAGAATAATAAAATAAAAATATAAGGGTTAATGGTATTTAAAGAATTAAATTTTAAAAGGAGGAATAAATTGCTTAATGATAATTTACATTTAAGATAAAAATTAAGTGATTAAGTTATTAGAAAGTGATTGTTATTATAAAGATATAGGGGGAAGTAATTTAAGATTAGTGTTATTTTGGCAGATAAGATGCATTAAATTTAGGATTTAATTATATAGAAAACTCTATAAATAGTAGAATAATTAATAATAATTGTTTTATGATAAGATTAATTAGAATTGTAAGTTATGTAGTAATATTAGTGTGTGTTTTGGTAGGTGTGGCGTTTGTGACATTATTAGAGCGTAAAGGTTTAAGGTATATTCAAATTCGTAAAGGTCCTAATAAAGTAGGTTATATGGGCTTATTACAGCCAATTTCTGATGCTATAAAATTGTTTACTAAGGAACCTACTTATTCTATTGTATCAAATTTCTTGGTTTATTATATATGTCCTGTTTTTAGTTTGTTTATTTCATTAATTATGTGAGTGGTAATTCCATATGAAGTAGGACTTTTAAGATTTAATTTAGGTATAATGTTTTTCTTATGTTGTTTGAGGTTTGGAGTTTATTCTACAATAGTTGCAGGATGATCTTCGAATTGTAAATATTCTCTTTTAGGAAGATTGCGAGCCGTAGCTCAAACTATTTCTTATGAAGTTAGATTAGCATTAATTTTATTATCTTTTATTATTTTAGTGGGGGGGTTTAATTTTGAATTGTTTAATAAATACCAGGAATTTCTTTGGTTTATTTTAGTTTCAATGCCTTTAGCATATATTTGGTTTAGGTCTTGTTTAGCTGAAACAAATCGCACTCCTTTTGATTTTTCAGAAGGAGAATCAGAGTTAGTATCTGGGTTTAATACCGAATATAGTAGAGGTGGATTTGCTTTGATTTTTATAGCTGAATACGCTAGAATTTTATTTATAAGGGTTTTATTTGTAGTAATTTTTTTAGGAGGTGACCTTAGTAAATTATTCTTTTATATCAAGTGTGTTTTTATGGTATTTGTTTTTATTTGAGCTCGAGGGACTCTTCCTCGATTTCGTTATGATAAGTTAATGTATTTAGCGTGAAAAAGTTATTTACCTACGTCTATTAATTATTTAGTATTTTTTATTGGGTTAAAATTTTTTTGTTTTTGTATTTGTAATTAAATTCATATATTAATTATTATTAATATGTTAATATAAAATTAATATATTATTTAATAAATAATATAATATATAGTTTTTAGTTTTTAAGAAATTTTATGAGTTAAAATTTGTGTTTATTGTTATTGAAGTTAAGGACTTATATTCAAATATATTTGTGTTTAGTAGCAATAAGTAAGAAGTTTAATCAATATAAAAGTATTATATATTTAAGGAAATGAAAAGTAGAAATATATTAATAAAATTTTTATAATTATTAAGAATCTTTCTTTTTTAATGTTTTCAAAACATTTGTTTTATAAATTAATAAACTAAATAATCATTTTAATATTTTATCTCAGTAAATTAGTATAAGGGGGTTAAGTAAATAAAAAGTAAAATAAGAAATAGTTAAGATTTGGCCAGTAATAATATAAGGAGATTCCACTGGACGTGCTCCAATTCAGGTTAATAATATAATAATTCTTGTGAGTCATCAAAATAAAATTTGATTAAGGGGGTAAAAAGTTAATCTTCGGAATTTTGAGGAATGAGTAAAGGGTAAAACTGCAATAATTACTACTGATAACACAAGAGCAATTACTCCACCAAGTTTATTAGGAATTGAACGTAGAATAGCATAAGCAAATAGAAAATATCATTTTGGTTGAATGTGTACAGGGGTGACAAGAGGATTAGCCGGAATAAAATTATCAGGATCTTTTAAATAATAAGGGAAAGAAAGTGAAAGTAAAAGTAAAAATAAGATTAAAAGAATAAATCCCCCAATATCTTTAAAGGTAAAATAAGGATGAAAGGGTACTTTGTCGGTTTGTGTTGAGATTCCTAATGGGTTATTGGCCCCTGAGTGATGAAGAAATATAATATGAATTATTGAAAATGCGGTTACAACAAAAGGTAAAATAAAATGAAAAGTGAAAAACCGTGTTAAAGTAGCATTATCTACTGAGAATCTACCTCAAATTCATTGGACTAAGTTTACTCCGATAAAAGGAATAGCTGAAAATAAATTTGTAATTACTGTAGCCCCTCAAAATGACATTTGACCCCAGGGGAGAACATATCCTAGGAATGCTGTAGCTATTACTATAAGTAAAATTAATACCCCTACTATTCAAGTGTGAAAAATTATGTAAGATCCATAAAATATTCCACGTCCGACGTGGGTATAAAGACAAAGAAAAAAAAAGGAGGCACCATTAGCATGGGTAGTTCGTAATAATCACCCATAATTTACATCTCGGCAAATATGAGCTACTCTTGAGAACGCAAGGTTGATATCAGGAGCATAATGCATAGCTAAAAAAAGTCCAGTGATAGATTGTAAAATTAAGCATAAACCTAAAAGAGATCCAAAGTTCCATAAAGTTGAAATATTCCTGGGTAAAGGCATATCAACTAAAGCACTATTAGCAATTTTAAATAACGGGTGTGACTTACGTATAGGAGAAGACATTAGTTTATTAAACGTAATGGACCTTTAAATAAGTTGATGATTTTAACTACTACTAAAAGTGTTAAAAGTAAATAAGAGATAATAAAAAGAGTAAAGTATATGGAAGGGGTATTAAAAATTCAACTTGTAGTATGAGCAGTTGATAAATAAGTATTAATTGAAGAATTAGGTAAGTTAGAGAGTGAGGAAATGAGAATAGAGTCTAAATAGAAAAAGCAGCTGAAAAAAATTAAAAGAAGTAGAAAAGAAATTATGATTGAAGTTAAAGGAGTATAAAAAAATTCATTAGATGCTAAAGAAGCAACGTAAATAAATAATACTAGTATACCTCCTAAGAAAATAAGGAATAAGGTGTATGAAAATCAAAATGAATAAGAGGTTAATCCAACAGAAAATGAAATAATAATAGTTTGGATTAATAAACTTAATCCTATGGCGAGAGGATGAGTTAATCGAGTAAATAAAAACGAAGAAATAATAATTATAGGGATTATAAATATCGTAATAACAGAGGATAGTTTAAAAAAAATATTAGTTTTGGGGATTAAAGATGAAAATTATTTTCCTCTGAAGTTTTAAGAAATATTTCATTTTTGGTTTACAAAACCAAAGTTTTTATTAAACTATTAAAACAAATGATAAATTTTAGTTTAATGTGATTTATAAGATCTTTTGTTATAATTATCTGTGGGTTATGGAGTTTTATTAATTATCATAAGCATTTGTTAAATTCTTTATTAAGGTTAGAGTTTATGATATTAGGGGTGTTTTGGTTATTAATGTTGCAGATTTCAGGGGTAGGCAGGGAAGCTTATTTTGTGTTATTTTTTTTAACGTTAGTTGCTTGTGAAGGAGCTCTTGGGCTATCTTTATTAGTATTTATTGTTCGGAGACATGGAAGGGATTATTTTAGTTCAATTAATATTTTAGAATGTTAAAGCTTTTTATTCCTTTGATTATATTGATTTGGGTGTATAAAGAGTGAAAAGTAGTTCAATTAAGAGTAGGTATATTAGCGTTTATATTAAGATTAAGGTGTTTTCATAATTTTTATATATATAATGTAAGATATGTATTTGGAATGGATTATTTAAGTTATATTATAATTGTATTAAGAGTTTGAATTGTGTTTTTGGTCTTATTAGCGAGAGAAAAGGTGAAAAGTAGGTATAAGTTTTATTTTAGATTTACTATAGTAAATCTAATTTTGTTGTTATTTCTTGTAATTACATTTTCTTCTATTAGATATTTAATTTTCTATATTAGATTTGAAGCGTCATTAATTCCCACATTAGTTTTAATTTTAGGTTGGGGGTATCAGCCTGAGCGAATTCAAGCTGGAATTTATATACTTTTTTATACTTTAACTTTATCTTTGCCTTTATTAGTTTGTTTGTTAAATATTTATTATAATAAAGGAAGTTTGATTATAAAAATAAGGGAGTTAAAAATAGATAGGGGGTATATAATGAGTATTTGATATATGTTTGTAGTTTTAGCATTTTTAGTAAAGTTACCTATATATATGTTTCATTTATGACTTCCAAAGGCTCATGTTGAGGCCCCTGTAGCTGGTTCAATAGTTTTAGCAGGAATTTTATTGAAGTTAGGTGGTTATGGTTTATTTCGTGTTTTAATTATATTTCAATTAATTGGAATAAAATTTAGAAATGTTTGAATAAGGATAGGGTTAATAGGAGGGTTTATTATTAGATTAGTATGTTTACGTCAAGTAGATGTAAAATCTCTAATTGCTTATTCTTCTGTAGTTCATATAGGTTTAGTATTATGTGGATTAATAATTTATAATTGGTGGGGTTTAATAGGAGCTGTAGTAGTTATGGTTGGACATGGGTTATGCTCTTCAGGTTTATTTAGTTTAGCTAATATAATTTATGAACGAGTGGGTAGGCGGAGGCTACTTTTAAGAAAAGGTCTGTTAAATTTTATACCTAGGATAGCTACATGATGATTTATTTTAAGTATTAGGAATATGGCTGCCCCACCTTCTCTTAATATATTGGGTGAAATTAGATTGATTATTGGAATAATTAGGTGAAGAGAGGTAAGAATAATTGGGATTATATTGATTTCTTTTTTTAGAGCTGCTTATACTTTATATATATATAGATTAAGACAACATGGTTTATTTTATAATTCTTTATATGCTTGTTGTTCAGGTAAAGTACGAGAATATATATTATTGTTTTTACACTGGATGCCTTTAAATATTTTAATTTTTAATATAAAATTAATTAATAGAATTTAATTACTTAAATTAGTTTAATAAAAACAGAAAATAAGTTATGTTTTGGAAGATTGTTATACATATAATTAGAATAGTGTTTTTAATGATCGGTTGTTTGATTAGGGGTGTTTATGCTATTTTAAAATTTTATAGAAATATAATTGAAGTTGTCGAATGAGAAATTTTGAGATTAAATTCATGTTCAATTGTTTTTACTTTAATTTTTGATTGAATTTCTTTATTATTTCTTTCCTTTGTGCTTTTAATTTCCAGGAGGGTACTTTATTACAGGGGGGATTACATGAAAAGAGATAGGAATTTTAATCGATTTATATATCTTGTACTTATATTTGTATTTTCAATAGCAGCTATGGTTTTAAGACCTAATTTAATTAGAATTCTTTTAGGTTGAGATGGGTTAGGCTTGGTATCTTATGTTCTTGTTATTTATTATCAAAACGAAAAATCCGCTAATGCGGGGATATTAACTGTTCTATCTAATCGAATTGGAGATGTAGCTATTCTTTTAAGAATTGGGTTAATAGTAAAATTAGGAGGTTGAAATTTTTTGTATTACACTTATAATATAAGGGATAGAAAATGGCTTAGGTTTAAATTTTTAATTATTTTAGCAGCTATAACTAAGAGTGCTCAAATTCCATTTTCTGCTTGACTTCCTGCTGCGATAGCAGCACCAACTCCTGTTTCAGCATTAGTTCATTCTTCTACTCTTGTTACAGCAGGGGTATATTTAATAATTCGATTTAGTCCAATTTTAGAATCTTCTAATGTCCAAAGAAGGTTATTAATTATTTCTTGTACGACAATATTTATAGCTGGTTTGGGAGCTAGATTTGAATATGATTTAAAAAAAATTATTGCTTTATCTACTTTAAGTCAATTAGGGGTAATGTTGAGAATCTTAGCTTTGGGATTTTCTGATCTTGCTTTTTTCCACCTTTTAAGACATGCTTTATTTAAAGCACTGTTATTTATATGCGCTGGGGTTTTTATTCATAAAGTTGGAGATTATCAAGATATTCGGTACATAGGATGTCTAGTTAAATTTATACCTATTACGGTAGTTTATATAAGAATTTGTAATTTTTCTTTATGTGGATTTCCATTTTTAGCTGGGTTTTATTCCAAAGATATGATTTTAGAGGTTGCTTTTATAAGATGAATAAACTATATTTGTTTATGGATATATATGTTAGCCGTTGGACTTACTGTTGCTTATACCATACGGTTGATTTTTTATAGAATAAGAAGGGAGTTTAATTTAAATTTATTAGCTAATGCTAAAGATAGTAATAATATAATAGTTAATTCTATGGTTATATTAGGAATTGGGGCCATTGTAGGAGGATCGTATTTATCTTGACTTATGTTCCCAGAACCTTATATAATTTGTATTAGAGATGCTATAAAAAGATCAATTATAAGGGTAAGAGTTATCGGGGGATTAATTGGCTATTTTTGTAATTTATTAAATATAAGACACAGGTTAATAAGATTAAAAAAATATTTTTTAGTGGTATGTATAGGATCAATGTGATTTATACCATTTTTGAGATCTGTGAAAAATAGGGAAATAATGATAAAAACTAGAGGCTTAGTGGAAAAAATTGGAGATAAAGGTTGATTTGAATATTTTGGTTCTCAAGGATTATATTGAAAATTAACTCAATTATTTATAGTTTTATATGAGTTTCAGATAAACAAAGTAAAAATTTTTATAAAAATATTTGTTTTAAGGATTTTGTTAGTATTATTTATGTATATTTGTTTATATAATTTATATTGGAATATTGTGTTGAAGTTACAAAAGAGACATATTTGTCTATAAGCAATTCAGGTAGTTTAATAAAAATATTGATTTGTGGTATCAAAGAAATTAATAAGAAATTCTGAATTTTTATGTAATATATTAATTTAGTAATAATTAGTAATTATGAATTTTTATAAATGTTTTTAGAAATATTAATTATTTCAGCTTTACGACGAAAAAGTAAAATGTTGAATACACTATAAAAACTAGAATATAAACGGAGTTTAACCGCTTTTGGGGAAATTAGAAGTTTCCTTATTGACATAATACTCTAATATTGATAGGAAATAGTTTCAATCATATCATTAACAGTGATATACCTCTCTTTGGTTTCTATCAAAATCAGAGGCTTAGGCCAAATTTTAGGTCGAAACTAAATGCAAATATTCGCTTTCTAATTAACGAAACTAGTTCTTAACTCCTTATAAGTGCAAATTATATATCATAAATATATTGACTATAGTTTCTTATTTAGATCATTCTAATGCACCTTGATATCATTCATAGAATAGTCCAAGTAAAAGTATAATAAGAAAAAAAATAATTGTAAATAGTCAAGAAAAAATATTAACAAGATTGATAACTGGGGCAATAGGAAGTAAAAGAGTAATTTCAACATCAAAGATTAAAAAAATCACAGCAATTAAAAAAAATCGCAATGAGAAAGGCAATCGTCTAGATCCCTTAGGATCAAACCCACATTCATAAGGAGAAATTTTTTCTCGGTCTAAGATGGTTTTTTTTGCTAAAATTGAAGTTAAAATTATAATGGCAATAGAAATTAAAAATGTGAGCGTAGAAATAAGAAGTATAAGTCAGATTATTTTTTCTAAGTTTTAGGCTTTTTGATTGGAAGTCAAACGTACTATAATTATACTAAAAAAATAAAATTTATCTTCCTCACCAATAAATGAAAATGTAAAGGAATAATCAAACTACATCTACGAAATGTCAATATCATGCTGCTGCTTCAAATCCTAAATGGTGGTTAGAAGAAAAGTGGTGGTTTAAAAGACGAAGAAAACAAACAGATAAGAAGGAGGTGCCGATAATTACATGTAAACCATGAAAACCTGTAGCAACAAAAAAAGTAGAACCAAATGTAGAGTCGGCAATAGAAAATGTAGCTTCTAGATATTCGTAAGCTTGAAGAGAAGTAAAATAAATACCTAAAATAATAGTTAATGCTAAACTTTGGGTTGCTTGGGTATAATTATTTTCTATAATAGCATGATGGGCTCATGTAACAGTAGCTCCTGATGAAAGTAAAATTGTTGTATTAAGGAGAGGAATTTGAAAGGGATTAAAAGGTTGAATGCCTAAAGGAGGTCAATAAAGTCCAATTTCAATAGTAGGAGAGAGTCTTCTGTGAAAAAAAGCTCAAAAAAAGGAAAAGAAAAATAAAATTTCAGATAAGATAAATAAAATCATACCTCAACGAAGGCCTACTATAACTGTTGATGTATGCAGGCCTTGGTAAGTTCCCTCACGAGTAACATCACGTCATCATTGAATTATAATTAGAATAATTGTAAAAAAACTAAGTAATAAAAGATTTATATTGTATTGATGAAATCATTTTACTAAACCCGTTGTTAATATTATAGCTCTGATTGATCCTGTTAGTGGCCAAGGACTTATATCTACTAAGTGATAAGGGTGGTGATTATGTAGTGATGACATTAGTTAATTTCTCTTGTGTAAAGAGTTCTAAGAATTGCAAAAACATAAGATTGGATAATTGCTACAGCAGATTCTAAAATTAAAAGTAGAATTTGAGAGGTAATTAAAATAGTTAAAATTGATAAAGAAAGTGAAGGCCCGGTATTTCCTAATAGAGTTAACAGAAGATGGCCGGCAATTATATTAGCTGCTAATCGAACTGCCAGGGTTCCTGGCCGAATAATATTTCTAATTGTTTCAATTAAAACTATAAAAGGTATTAATATAGGTGGGGTTCCTTGAGGCACTAAATGGGCGAATATATGTTTAGTGTGAGCCACTCAACCAAAAATTATTAAAGTTACTCATAAAGGGAGAGATAAGGAAAGTGTTATAACTAGGTGTCTCGATCTTGTAAATACATAAGGTAAAAGACCTAGACAATTATTGAAAATAATTAATCTAAAGATACTTATAAACAAAACAGGAGCACCAATGTGTGAAGAATTGAGCAAAGTTTTGAATTCATTATGAAGAGTTTGAATAATTTTTCTTCATAATAGAGATCATCGAGATGGAGAGGCCCAGTAAATAAAAGGCAAAAAAATCAAACCCAAAGGAGTTGATAATCAGTTAGTTGAAATTCTAAAAATTCTTGACGAAGGTTCAAAAATTGAAAATAAGTTAGCTATAATTTTCAAGGAAGTTTAGAGAAAGGATATGAAGGAGTAGTAAAATTAAATATTTTAAAAGGCTTAATGAAATAATTTAATATTAAAAATAATATTAAAGAAAGTAGAAAAAAAATTAATAAACTAAGTCAAAATATAGGAAATATTTGTGGCATAAAGAAGTACCTAGAAGGGTAATTTAAATATGACAAGTTTATGTTATGATTTTAACTAACTTCTGATCACCAGAAGTAGGTGAATACTATAGTAGGTTTAAAAGACCTATACTTATTTTTCAGTCATCGGGTGAGTTTTCAATTGAAGATGAAATTCAATTTAAAAATGAATTAATTGAAGTTCTTTCAATTATAATTGGCATGAAGCTATGATTTGCTCCACAAATTTCTGAACATTGGCCTAAAAATAAGCCAGGTCGATTAATTAGAAATCTAATTTGATTTAAACGTCCAGGTACAGCGTCGGCTTTAACACCTAATGAAGGAATAGTTCATGAATGAATTACATCTGCTGCAGTAATAAGAATTCGAATTTGTGTGTTTATAGGGAGGACAGTGCGATTATCTACATCTAATAAACGAAAGTTAGAAGAAGTTATTTCATTATAAGGAGTTATATAAGAATCAAATTCTAATTGCAAAAAATCTGAATATTCATATCTTCAATATCATTGATGGCCAATTGTTTTTAAAGTAATTGAAGGGTAATTTACTTCATCTAAAAGATAAAGAAGTCGAAGAGAAGGAAAGGCAATAAAAATTAGGATAATAGCAGGAATTGTTGTTCAGATTACTTCAATAGTTTGGTTTTCCAATATATATCGGTGAATGAAAGTATTAAAAAAAAGAGTAGAAAGTAAATAACCTACAAAAGTTAAGATAAGAATTAGAATTAATATAATATGATCATGAAAGAAAATTAATTGTTCTATCAATGGGGAGGCTCTATCTTGAAAGCCTATATAAGTTCATGTTGCCATTAGAGAATTACTAAAAGAAGGAGTAACCTTCATAATAGGAGTTTAAGTCCTATGCATATTTCTGTCATTTTAGGAGTTAGTAATTAATGGGGTTTCTATATAAGAATGATCTCTTGGGGGGTAATTATGTTCTCATTCAATTGATGAGGGAAGGTAAGGAAAGAAAATTACTGATCGATCGGAGGATAAAGATTCTCAAACAATAACTATAAATCCTAAAGCAGCTACAAATGAGATTATAGATCCTGTGGTAGAGACAATATTTCATGTAGAGTAGGCATCAGGATAATCTGAATATCGTCGTGGTATTCCATTTAGACCGAGGAAGTGTTGGGGAAAAAATGTTAGATTTACTCCAATGAATATGATTAAAAAATGAATTTTTAGTCATTTAAGGTTTAGAGATAGGCCAGTAAATAAAGAGAATCAATGGACAATTCCACCAAAAATACCAAATACAGCTCCTATAGAAAGTACGTAGTGAAAATGGGCTACAACATAATAAGTATCGTGAAGAATAATATCAATTGAAGAATTTGCTAAGACTACTCCTGTTAATCCACCTACAGTGAATAAGAAAATAAATCCAAGAGCCCAGAGTAATGAAGGGCTGGTATTGACTTGATTCCCATGTAGGGTTCTTAATCATCTGAAAATTTTAATACCTGTGGGTACCGCAATAATTATAGTTGCGGAAGTGAAATAAGCTCGAGTATCGACGTCTATGCCCACAGTGAATATATGATGAGCTCACACTACAAATCCTAAAATTCCAATTGCTGCTATAGCGTAAATTATTCCTAAGGTCCCGAATGCTTCTTTTTTACCAGATTCTTGGCTAACAATATGGGAAATTATACCAAAAGCAGGAAGAATTAAAATATAAACTTCTGGGTGGCCGAAAAATCAAAATAAATGTTGGTATAAGATAGGGTCCCCCCCTCCAGCGGGATCAAAAAAGGAAGTATTTAAATTTCGATCAGTTAATAATATAGTAATTGCACCGGCTAAAACAGGTAGAGAGAGAAGAAGTAAGATTACAGTAATAAAAATAGATCACACAAACAAAGGTATTTGGTCTATAGTTATACCATAAGATCGTATGTTAATAACTGTAGTTATAAAGTTTACTGCTCCTAAAATTGAAGAAACCCCGGCTAAGTGCAAGGAAAAGATACCTATGTCTACAGAGGCTCCAGCATGAGCGAGAGCGGCTGCTAATGGGGGGTAAACTGTTCATCCTGTTCCAATTCCTCTTTCCACTATTCCTCTTATTAAAAGTAAGGTTAGAGAGGGAGGTAAAAGTCAAAAGCTTATATTATTTATACGGGGAAATGCCATATCCGGAGCCCCAAGTATTAAGGGGATTAATCAATTACCAAATCCTCCAATTATAATAGGTATGACCATGAAGAAAATTATTACGAAGGCATGAGCAGTAACTACAACATTATAAATTTGATCGTTTCCAATAAGCCTACCAGGTTGGCTTAGTTCAGCTCGAATAATTAAACTTAATGATGTTCCTACTATCCCAGCTCAAGCACCTAAAATAAAATATAATGTACCAATATCTTTGTGGTTTGTAGAGTAAAATCATCGTTGCATAATATTAAAGTTATGAAAGTTTATTATAATTATGAAATTAATAAATTATTAATTAAAAAGAGAGAGGAATGAATGAGGATAGATTTTAAAATATAGGTAGCGGAGTCTACATTATTAGTTCTATCAAAACTATCCTTAATAATTCAGGCACTATATTAAATATATAATAATAAAATTAAAGTGTTAATGTTAGTGTAAAATAAATAATGAGTAAATTAAGAATTAATTAAAGATAACCATTATAAAAATTTATGTTTGTTATTAATAATATTAGCTAATAGGGTATTTATATTAATATTTGTTGATAATGTTTATTAGAAGTTAATTATTTAATGTTTAAATTTGTTTTATAACTGTGTGTATTGTTTAGAAAATAAAGTATAGTAGACATTTAAATTTAATAAAAGTTTATTATATATATATATATATATATATATATATATATATATATATATATATATATATATATATATATATATATATATATATATATATATATATATATATATATTAGGTAATATAAGTTATATAAAAATTAAAAAGTTAAGGGAACAAAAATAAACTGTTATAGTTACTTCTTAAAAGAATAATAAGGGTGAATACTTGTAAGTTAGTATTAAAAATATGATTTTTTTTATTAAAGGGGGAGATAATATAAAAAAAAAGAAACTATATACATATATATGACTTTATAAAAGCCATAATTTGATTTAAACTTTTCATATAATTTTAAATAAATACGATAATATTTAATTATAATTAAAAAACGATTATAATTTCATATTGAAATTACATCTTAAATTATAAGATAAGTACCAACTATAAATCGAGTCTTTTAATTATAAATCCTTACCATTATTTAGTGGTAAAGATACACTTAGAGATTAATTCTAAGTGATGAAGCTTTAATCTTTAAATATTATCTTTTTGGGGGGATTAGATTTATTTGATTGCTAATTATGACTTAAAAGGTTAAGGAGAGTTTGTATCAAGAAGAATTTCAATATACAGTTGCTCTTTCCGTGAAGAGAAAGTGAAAGCAACTGATATTGGAATTCTTCTTGAGTGTCTTAAATTTATCTTCAGACATTTGTAGTATTTTGTACAGCATTGGGAAATATAGGTAGGTTTAGGGAGTTTATGAGAGTTTACTTTAGATAATATTTATAGAAACGATACAAAATTTTGTGTTACGGTAATTATATTGACCTTTTCTATGAACTTGTAGGTTGGTATACTATATATAGATTCTGGGGTTAGAAAGAAATAAAGAAAGAGAATATATTAAAATAAGTAGATTATAGGATTTTTCTTTGTATTGTAATTAATTTTATTTAATTTTTATTAAGTATATATACATATATATTTAATACATTAATAATGTTTGATTCTAGTTTAAGGTCTTTGTTGTATTATTAATTTATCACATGAAAATTGTTTATAAGTAAGAGAGAAAGAATTAATTTTATATTTATTTTTTAAAAATATAATTAATATAATAATTATTTGTGATCTCAGTGTAAGAATTTAGTATATATATATATGAAAATATGAACTAGTGAGTGATAAAAATATTAAATCTGATAAAATATTTGTGCCAGCATTCGCGGTTAAACTTTGAGGTTGAATAAAGAGAATTAAATATAAAAGTTATTTGTATAAATATAAATATTATTTCCTAATATTAACAGGTGAAATTGTTGTTATTTTGTAAATTTTGGAATATTTTTAAGGAAGCTAATAAGCTTTGAAGATAAACTAGGATTAGATACCCTATTATATTAAGGTTGAATAATTAAAATATTGAATTATTAGTAGTTATAATTTAAAATTTAAAGAATTTGGCGGTAATTTAGTCTTGTCAGAGGAACCTGTTTAAATTGATCGATATACCACGTAATATCTTACTTATTTTTAGTTTGTATACCATCATTATTAGATAATTTTTAAAAAATAAATTATTAAAATTAAGTTATTAAAAAAATTAGATCAAGGTGCAGCTTATAAATAAGTTTAAATGGGTTACAATAAATTTTATTTAAATGGAAAAGATTAGTAAGTTGAATTTAGGAAGGAGGATTTGATAGTAATATAAGTATAATAAGCTTATAAGATAAGAGCTCTAAATTATGTACACTCGCCGGCCCGTTTTTAAACCAAATTAATTGGGGGTTTCATAAATTTTATTTAATGGAAAAGATTAGTAAGTTGAATTTAGGAAGGAGGATTTGATAGTAATATAAGTATAATAAGCTTATAAGATAAGAGCTCTAAATTATGTACATATTGCCCGTCGCTTTCATTAATTAATGAGATAAGTCGTAACATAGTAGATGTACTGGAAAGTGCATCTAGAATTATAATTGTGGTTTAGATTTATGTATATTTGTATTTATATAATGTATTTATGGAGTTTGTAATAGGTTAGTATTATTTTAATTAATATAATAAGATAATGTTATATATTAGTTTAAATAGGTGGTGGTTATGTTTATATTTTAATAAAAAGTTTATATATGGGTGTATGCGCACAAGAAATTTTGATTTTTTAAGAGATGGTTGAATTCCGTTATATATAATTATATTTTATAAATTTATATTTATTAATTAATTTTGAAGATAATTATTATATTTAATTATATGATTGTGGGCAAAGATTTATAATTTTAATTGACTATAGACTATTATTTAAGTGAAAATTAGAAGTGACGTTATAAAATATAAGTAAAGAATTATAAGGAAGTATAAAAAATATTTAAATTAGTGAGGTTATTTTAATGTGTTGTTATAGTTTTATTTTATTTAAAGTTAGTATAAAATAGTGGAATTATGAAATTTAAGGCTTAGAGCTAATGACAGAATAAATTATTAATAATTTTGATTTTAAATAATGTAGCGGAGTTCGATAATAATAGTGTGTAGGAGATATCAAAGTATAACTAAAATAGAATAGTATTTCATTTACATTGAAATTGATTATCGTGCAAATCGATTTGCTTTGATGTTTTATATCTTGTTAATTATAACTTGGAGAATAATTAAATTATATTTGAAAAATAATTTATTAAAATAATTGATAGTAATTTTTAATGAATAAAATTTATATAACTATAGTAGAGAGTACTGTGAAGGAAAGATTAAAGTAGTCAGAAAAAATAAAGTAAGGATTTGTTTTTGTGCCTTGTGTATCAGGAAAAATTAATATCATATTAAGTATTGTTAAAGATCTCGAAATAAAAATAGCTAATTTTATAAGAAAGTTTTTGTAATATAAAAATTTTTAATATGAGGTTAGAAGTGAAATGTTAATCGAGTTTTATAATATCTAGTTTCCTATGAAATAAATATAATTTAGGCTTTATAGGTAAAAATATAAAGAAAAAAAATAGAAGGGGAAAGCTTTTTATTTAAAAGAATAACGGAGTAAAATAAGATAAATTTATTTAGGCTTAAAAGTAGCCATGTTTATAAAGTGTTTTAGCTAAAAATAAGATTGATATTATTTTTATAAGGTTTTAGTGTGTATTAGGAATTTATTTTAAATTTTATATAATAAAATAAAATAATTTTATTAGTAGAAGTGATTATATTTAGAGAAAAAGTAGAATAATAAGGGGAATAATTTAATAGTTAGATGAGATAGAGGAATTTGGCAAATATTTCTTTGCCTGTTTATCAAAAACATGTTTGTTTGGAGCTATAAAGAATTTAACCTGCCCCCTGATTAATTATTAAAGGGCCGCAGTATTATAACTGTGCAAAGGTAGCATAATCATTAGGTTTTTAATTGAAATCTCGTATGAATGGTTGGACAAAAGAAAAACTCTCTTTGTATTAAGTTTTGAATTTAACTTTTAAGTGAAAAGGCTTAAATATTCTAAAGGGACGATAAGACCCTGTAAAACTTTACATTGTCATTAATTTTGATTGAATTTATGAAATAAGAATTTTATTTGATTATTTGTTATGTTGGGGAGACATAAGTAAAATTTTTTTTAACTGCTTTGATAATTATACAGTTATTAGTGAGTAAGTAGAAGATCCTTTTTTAAGATTAATAGATTAAGTTACTTTAGGGATAACAGTGTAATTTCTTTTGAGAGTTCTTATCGAAAAAGAAGGTTGCAACCTCGATGTTGAGTTAAAATATCTATATAATGGAGAGGTTATATAAGAAGGTCTGTTCGACCTTGAAATTTTTACATGATTTGAGTTCAAACCGGTGTAAGCCAGGTTGGTTTCTATCTTTTAGATAAAAGTGATTATTTTAGTACGAAAGGAGTAAATAATCAAAATAATTTTGAAATTGAGTATTATTTTAAGCGATATGTATTAGATTTAGAATTTAATTATACAAGTATTAATATAATTTATAATGTGAATAACGGTATTGATATAATAATTATTTGTATGTTAGTATATTGTATGTTAATATACTGTATGTTAATATATTGTATGTTAATATGTTGTATGTTAGAAATAAATGTAATAAATAAATATAGTAAATAAATGTAATAAATAAGTATATTAATAAGTATATTAATAAATATATTAATAAATATATTAATAAATATATTAATAAATATATTAATAAATATATTAATAAATATATTAATAAATATATTAATAAATATATTAATAAATATATTAATAAATATATTAATAAATATATTAATAAATATATTAATAAATATATTAATAAATATATTAATAAATATATTGATAAATATATTGATAAATATATTGATAAATATATTGATAAATATATTGATAAATATATTGATAAATATATTGATAAATATATTGATAAATATATTGATAAATATATTGATAAATATATTGATAAATATATTGATAAATATATTGATAAATATATTGATAAATATATTGATAAATATATTGATAAATATATTGATAAATATATTGATAAATAAGGTAGATAGAATGGAGATAAAGATTAAATGAACTTAATATAAGCTAGGATTATATATATATATATATATGTAGTAATAAATAAAAATAAACGAATATAAAATTGTAGATATAAGATATTAATATAAACCCCACAATATTGGTGCTAATTATTTTGTAATAAAGTAAAAGTGAATAATTTATATATTTATAAAAATTAGGTGCTTATAAAACGTAATATTGGGAATAAATGATTTATATATTATTATACCTTAGATATTAATAAATCTTGAAATTTAAAGTAATAATAATTTAAAATTTGTGAT